TTTCTGATTGAGCGGATTTTTTTCTAAATCTTGATAAAGCGTAAGATAAAAAAGATCGTTCTTATGAATTTTATCAATTTTTTGGTAATTCTTACTTCCAATCTTAGTTTTTTTATTACTGTTGGGATCCATTTTGATCCAGGTCTCAATATCAACTTTTTCTCTTAGAAAAAAGTTGAGAATTTTCCAATCAAAATATTTTCTATCTGGATTTTTTTCTATATACATAATATCACCCTTTCCTAGATAATTATTGAGAGGAATATCCTCTAGTATATCAAAGAATTTTTGTTTATGTGTGGTGTAATTATAAGAAATTCTTTGGTTGTTATTTACTTGCAATGGTGATCCATAAATAATATATGAGTCCGTCTTCCTTTCATAATTAATAGATTTATATGATAAAAGGTCATATCTATAGTATTTTTTAAAATTATCTTTTTTATTTTGGTTTGGTAATGAATATACTTCAAAATCGTTTTGTTTTTTGTAATGAAGTAATCGGTCTTTTGAATCCCATTTTGTTAAATCTTTTTTTTGAGTTATACGGCGTTGATTGATTGTATTTCGCCATTTTTGTGGTATTAATCCAGACCATCTAATCTGGGATAAATTGTATTGATAATGACCTCTTAACCAGTTTTTCCATTGATTCGTTCCAGAACTTGGAAATTTCGTATGCCCTAATTCGGAATGAAATATTCCTTGTGTTCCAAAAGAATCCTTTATTGCAGTCTTAAGAAAAAAAGATGTTCCATGATATTCAAGAACAGATCTTAACTTATACAAATTAATAACTCGGGTTTGTGATAATTTGTAAAATACATATGCTTGCGACAAGGAGGATAAGTCAAAAAAAAGATGTGAATTTTTCTTACTATTCCTAATATTATAAAGTGACTTTTTTATAGTCGAAATAAAGTGAATTGTATTTTGATTTGTTTTATTAATTGTTTCTTGGTTTGTTTCATTATTGTAAATGTATTTATATTTTTGTTTTTGAATAATTTTTTTTGTTGATTCAAGAACAAGTTGTGTATACATTCTGGCAATATTAATGATATATATAAAGATATCTATGTATATTTTTTCAATGAAAATTTTTAGAAAAACCTGTAATTTACAGATTAATCGAGTATTTCTTCTTTTTAATATTTGCCAAATATCTTTTGGCGATTCTACATTATAACTTGTTTTATTAGGACTACTATTTATTCCTGGAGTTCCTTTTTTTTTTTCTTTTGTAATACTCTTTATTTTCTTTCTGATTGTGCTTGTTCTATCAGTTAGATTTTTAATTTTTTTTTCTCTCAGTGAATAATTTGTCCAATCTGTAGATCGAATTTTATTAAACGAGTCATGAATTGTCTGATTGCTGATTATAGAACCTTTTTCTTGGTTAGTTTCACCGGATTCATATACTTCTTTCAATCTAAAAAATAGAGTTGTATTTACTTTTGAGAGCTCTTTTTTTATTCTTTTTAGAAACAGAAATAAAACGTTTTTGATAAACCCCCTTTTTGTTTCTTTTGAGCCTTGTAGAAAATTTTTTGTTCTTCTTTTTAAAACTCTTAGAGATAGAACATCCTTAAAAATGGGCTCAAAAAAGGAAGGTCTTTTTCGGGGAGGACCAAAAGGAAGGTCAGTTTCCATTCCAACAGCCGTTAAAAAACAAAAATTATCTTTTTTTTGCTCTTTCTTTAGACCTCTATAAGAGGGCCGCAACTTAGGGTTAGATCTGTACCAAGGTTTCAAACAGAAGGGAAATAGTATTTTTATCTGAATACCTTCTGTTAACCAATTTTCGGGAAATTCTTTTTCTGATAATTGAACGCCGTTATAGGTACATTTAATATGCTTTTCTCTCTTCCATTCCTGTAAATCCTCAGACCACTCAGGGGGTTGGAATAATAAGATACGCCCAATATTTTTAACTATTATCAATGAAGGTAATATAATATATTTTCTAAGTATCGATTGAATTAGTAATATAAAACTTCTTGTTGTTTGCGGAAATGGAACTAAATCCCATATTTCCGGGATTTCTATCCGCGCTTTTTCCTTTATTTTGTTCTCCTCTTCTTTCTCTCTTCTTTTTGTCTGTTCTTCTTTATAATCTTTTAATTCTGCCCCTTTACCCATCCAATTTCTAAAAAGAAGTTTCATCAGTTCGGAGATATCAAAAGAAAAAAAGGGGGATTTTTTTCTTCTGTCCAAAAAAAGTGGGGAATGCGCATTTGCTTGAAACAGTTTCCAAATAATAGTTTTACGCCTTTGAGCACGCATAGAACCTTTGATTATGTCTCGACGAAAATCCGATTCTTGCGAATATTCTATCGTATATACCAGGTCTATTTGATCAAAATTATCAGCATGCCATTTGTTAGGAGTAAAAATTACTATATCGTCAGTTTTTCTTGAACGAATCTGATGTCCTACCGGTAAGCCTTCTCGAACTACGCCCGACTGTTGTTCCAACGCGGTGATAAGTTTGTATGAC